GCTAGGAAGCCTGATTAAAGGGCCATTTTGATGTAATGGATTATGTGCACCCCCACTCCTAGTTTTAAACAGAAAATCTCTAAATCTGTAAAAATTTTAAATTTATCAAAATTTTTAAAAATATGTCAAAATTTTTTCCGAAAAGCCATAAATTTTAGCCCCCCCCATCATTTTCTCAAATTTTTATAAATTTGAGATAATTTTTTTTCCCCCCGATTTTTTTTTTCTAAAAAAGGTAATTTTAAGCAAAAATGTTAATAATTACCCTAGAAAAAATTTCGCGGTCTGAAAAAATTTAGTAAATTTATAGTAAAAAATTGAGTTTAAGAGAAAATCTCTAATTTAAATTTTCAGTTTTTATGAATATTGCTTAGTTTCAAAGCGAAAATGCAAATAAGTTTCCTAGAAAAAATTTTACGGTCTAAAAAAATTTAGTAAATCTATAGTAAAAAATTGAGTTTAAATGAAAATCCCCAATTTAAATTTTCAGTTTTTACAAACATTACTAGTTTAAAACTTAAAATATACAAATTTTAAAAATTAAATTTATTAGCTCCCTACTAATAAAGTTGGTAATCCCTATACTAACAAAATTTTTAAGCACTAAATTTTAAGTTTTTAAAAATAAAAGCCAAATAAATCGAAATAAACTAATAAATTTCTACCTTTATTAGTCTTAAACAGAAAATTCCTAATAAATTCAAGTAACCTAACGCATCTAACCAAAATTTCAAATACTAAATATTCCTTCTTTAAAAATAGTTTAAAATTAACTTTTAAGGAATTTCAATAATTTAAAATTTTCAAATAGGTACCCCTTCAGCCTATTTTCAAAATTTCTAAATTGAAATTATTATGTAAATTTTAAATTTTTTAGTCATATTTACATTTGTCAAAGTCAAATTTAAATTGCATATTCAAAAAATTCGAATATTAAAAAACTAACGTACACTGAAATTTCAAAATTGAAAAATTTACTTCATCTAATCTTTCTCAAATACCTTGCATTTAAGGTATATTGCCAATATTGGTAAATTTGAAAAACTAGAAATTAAATTCAAAGCTAAAATTCAGGTTTGAAAGATTTGAATATTGAAAATTGAATTCAATGTTGAAATTTAAGTTTGAAAAATTTATAAAACTGAAGGTTGAATTTAATGTTGTTTAAGTTTGAAAGATTTGAAACCTCTAAATCTTAAGAATATAGAATTTAAAATTAATATCCAAATTTTATAAAAACTAAGTAAAATATCCTTTATCAAAAAACAAAAAAATTATTTAAAAATTTAACCCCATTTTTTTAAAAAAATGGGACTTAGAATATTTTTTAAAATTTTATAAAACTTAAATATTTTATATGTAAATTACTCTTTAAATTTGCATCTATTTTTAAAAATATAGATTAGTTTATATTTTTATTACAAAATTTAATTTAGTTAACTATTTTTAGTAGTATATTTAATAAAATTAAATTATTTCTTAAAGTTTCAAAAACTTTCGTACACCTTATACTAAAATATAAAAGTAAGCTAAAGAAGCTGATGGGTTCATACCCCATTTATATAGGTATACCCCTATTTTTTATGATAAAAATAATAAAGTTTATATTTTTAATAGTTATAATCTTAGGAACTTTCATTTCAATTTCAGCATACTCTTGAATTAACGTTTGAATTGGTTTAGAAATAAACCTTTTAGCATTTATTCCTTTAATTAATCTTGATAACTACAAACAATCTTCAGAAACTTCAATAAAATACTTTCTTGTTCAAGTTTCAGCTTCTATATTTGTAATATTTTCATTTTTATACTCTATATATTTTAATAACTATTTTGAACAAATAAATAATTTTAGAAATTTTATTTTTAACTGCGCTATTTTAATAAAAATAGGAGCTGCTCCTTTCCATGTTTGATATCCTGAATTAGTAGAAGGAATAAGATGATTTAATAATTTATTAATATTAACATGACAAAAAATTGCCCCTATAATTTTAATTATATATAATTTTAAAATAAACTTATTTTTCTTAATTATTATTCTTGTATCTATAACTATTAGAGGTTTAAAAATATGAAATCAAACTAGAATAAAAAAAATCTTAGCCCTTTCCTCTATTAATCATATAGGATGGATAATAAGAATAATATTTTTAAATCAATCAATTTGAATTCTTTACTTTTGTGTATATATATTAATCTCTTTCAATCTAATTTTAGTATTAAATAAATTTAATATTAATAATATTTATGAACTTTTTAGATTAATGAACTTAAATAAATCTACAAAATTTTTCTTTTTTTTTAATTTATTTTCCCTAGGGGGAATTCCCCCTTTTTTAGGATTCTTTCCTAAATGAATAGTATTAAAAATTTTAATGGAAAATGAAATATATTTTTTAGCATTTTTAATAATTTTTCTTACTCTAATAAGATTATTTATTTATTTACGAATTATTCTTCAACCATTAATCTTTAAGATTTCTGAAAAAAAACCTTTTGTAAAGTATGAAAATTCTTACTTTATTAATTTTATTAATTTTATTAATATTACTGGACTAATTTGTTTTACATTAATCTATAGAATATATTAAGGATTTAAGTTAATAAAACTATTAACCTTCAAAGTTAAAAATAGATTCAATCTAAGCCTTAGAATAAAATTCACCTATAAATTTGCAATTTATAATCATTATTGAATATAAGACTTAATAAAGGAGAAAACCTCATAAATAAATTTACAATTTATCGCTTAAATTCAGCCACTTTATCGAATAAATGGTTATTTTCAACTAACCATAAAGATATTGGAACATTATACTTTTTATTCGGCATATGAGCCGGAATAGTAGGAACTTCCCTAAGAATTCTAATTCGATTAGAATTAGGAACAACAAGAAGTTTAATTGGAAACGACCAAATTTATAACATAATTGTAACAGCTCACGCTTTTATTATAATTTTTTTTATAGTTATACCTATTATAATTGGAGGTTTTGGAAATTGATTAGTTCCCTTAATAATTGGAGCTCCAGATATAGCCTTTCCACGATTAAATAATATAAGATTTTGACTTTTACCTCCCGCTTTAACTATATTAATTTTAAGAACATTGGTAGAAATAGGAGCAGGAACGGGCTGAACTGTATATCCACCACTATCTTCAAATTTAGCACATAATGGTCCATCTGTAGATTTAGTAATTTTTAGTTTACATTTAGCAGGAATTTCTTCAATTCTAGGGGCTGTAAATTTCATTTCTACTATTATAAATATACGACCATTTGGGATAAACCTTGATAAAACCCCCTTATTTGTTTGATCAGTTTTAATTACTGCAATTTTATTACTTTTATCACTTCCTGTATTAGCAGGAGCAATTACTATATTATTAACTGACCGAAATATTAATACTTCTTTCTTTGATCCTATAGGAGGAGGTGATCCAATTTTATATCAACACTTATTTTGATTTTTTGGTCATCCTGAAGTTTATATTTTAATTTTACCTGGGTTTGGGATAATTTCCCATATTATTACTCAAGAAAGAGGAAAAAAAATTGCTTTTGGAGCTTTAGGAATAATTTATGCTATACTAGCAATTGGTTTATTAGGATTTGTAGTTTGAGCACATCATATATTTACGGTTGGTATAGATGTAGATACCCGAGCTTATTTTACATCAGCAACTATAATTATTGCAGTTCCTACTGGAATTAAAATTTTTTCTTGACTTGCAACCTTACACGGAGTTCAATTTAACTTTACACCCTCACTTTTATGAACATTAGGATTCCTATTTTTATTTACAATCGGAGGACTAACAGGAGTAATTTTAGCTAATTCTTCAATAGATATTATTCTTCATGATACTTACTATGTTGTAGCTCACTTTCATTATGTTTTATCTATAGGAGCAGTATTTGCTATTATGGCTGGTTTTATCCATTGATTTCCTCTTCTTACAGGATTTAATATAAATAGAAAAATGTTAAAAATTCAGTTTTATTTAATATTTACTGGGGTAAATATTACCTTTTTCCCTCAACATTTTTTAGGATTAAGAGGAATACCACGACGATATTCTGATTATCCAGATGCCTACTATATATGAAATAAAATTTCTTCTATTGGATCCTTATTTTCAACTATTAGAGTATTATTTATATTAATTATTATCTGAGAAAGATTTTACTCTATACGACTTAATAAATTTAATATTAACATTTCATCTTTAATTGAATGAATTCAATTAACTCCTCCTAATGAACACAGATATTCAGAAATTCCAATTTTAGCCTCTAAGTTCTAATATGGCAGAATAGTGCATTGGATTTAAACCCCAATTATAAAGTTTTACTTTTTTTAGAAATAGCTACCTGAAAATCAAATGTATTTTTAGATAGGTCATCCTACTTATTAGAACAGTTAAGCTTCTTTCATGACCATGCTCTATTAATTCTAACTATAATTACCTGTACAGTAGCTTATATTATAATTAGTTTAATATTCAATAAATTTAATCATCGCTTTCTTTTAGAAGGGCATATGATTGAAACAATTTGAACTATTTTACCCGCTTTTACATTAATTTTTATTGCTCTTCCTTCACTAAAATTAATTTACTTAATTGACGAAATCCGTAATCCTATTATTACCTTAAAAACAATCGGACATCAATGATATTGAACTTATGAATATTCAGATTTTAAAAATTTAGAATTTGACTCTTACATAATTAATATCAATGAATTAAAAAACTTTAACTTTCGTTTATTAGAAGTTGATAATCGCACTATTTTGCCATATTTATCTCATATTCGATTATTAACATCTTCTACTGATGTAATTCACTCTTGAACAATTCCATCATCAGGCGTAAAAATTGATGCTTCTCCTGGACGTTTAAATCAAATTAGGTTTACTTTAAATCGAACAGGGATTTTTTATGGACAATGTTCTGAAATTTGCGGGGCAAATCATAGGTTTATACCTATTTCGATTGAAAGAATTTCCCCAAAAAATTTTATTAGATGAATTGAAAATTTTTCATTAGATGACTGAAAGAAAGTAATGGTCTCTTAAACCAATTTATAGTAATTTACGACTACTTCTAATGAAAAATTTAGTTAAATTATAACATTAGTTTGTCAAACTAAAATTATTTATATAAATAATTTTTAATTCCTCAAGCAATACCTTTAAACTGATTAGAATTATTCTTAATATTTTCTCTAATTTTTATAATTTTAAATATTAAAATATACTATATTAATATAATAAAATTCTATAAAAAAAAAAATAAATTTAATAAAAATAATCAATGAAAATGATAACTAACTTATTTTCTTCTTTTGATCCTTCCTCTAATTTTAATTTATCGTTAAACTGAATAAGAATTATAATCAGATTTCTTTTCATTCCTTCTCTTTTTTGAGTTATTCCAAATCGTTTAAATTTTTTAATAAAAAAAATATTATTTACATTACACAATGAATTTAAAATTTTAACAAAAAAAAATAATACATTAATTTTTATTTCATTATTTTTCTTTATTTTAATTAATAACTTTATAGGATTATTTCCTTATATTTTTACTAGATCTAGGCATATAATTTTTACTTTAACTTTTGCTTTACCAATATGATTAAGTTTTATAATTTATGGTTGATTTTCTAATACCTACCATATATTTGCTCATTTAATACCACAAGGAACACCCCCAATTCTGATACCTTTTATAGTTTGCATTGAAACAATTAGAAATATTATTCGTCCAGGAACTTTAGCAATTCGCTTATCAGCTAATATAATTGCAGGACACTTACTTTTAACTCTTCTAGGAAATACTGGCCCTAAGGTAAACTTATTGATCTTAATTGTAATTTTTGTTCAAATTATGTTAATTATTTTAGAATCAGCTGTAGCTATTATTCAATCTTATGTATTTGCAATTTTAAGTACACTTTATTCTAGAGAAGTTTAATATGACAAAAAATCACTCCTTTCATTTAGTAGATTATAGCCCTTGACCAATTTTAGGGGCCTTTAGAGCTATAACTACAATAATTGGAATTATTAAATGATTTAATCTTTTTAATACAAATTTATTTATAATAAGAAACTTAATTTTAATAATAATTATAATTCAATGATGACGAGATGTAATTCGAGAAAGAACCTTACAAGGCAATCACACATTTTCAGTAACTTTAGGTTTACGATGAGGAATAATTTTATTTATTACTTCAGAAATCTTTTTTTTTATCAGATTTTTTTGAAGATTCTATCATTGTAGATTAGCCCCTTCAATTGAAATAGGAATAAATTGACCTCCTAAAGGAATCTCTCCTTTTAATCCAAATGAAATCCCCTTACTTAATACTTTAATTTTATTGAGTTCAGGATTAAGAATTACTTGATCACACCATAGAATTATAGAAAATAATCAAAATCAAGCTTTCCAAAGATTATTAATTACTATTATTTTAGGAATTTATTTTACCTTTTTGCAAGCTATTGAATATCTAGAAGCCCCATTTTCTATTGCTGACTCAGTTTATGGAAGAACGTTTTTTATGGCTACAGGATTTCATGGACTTCATGTAATCATTGGTTCTACTTTTTTAATTATCTGTTTATTACGACTAAACTTAAACCATTTTAGAAATTATCATCATTTTGGATTTGAAGCAGCCGCTTGATACTGACACTTTGTAGATGTAGTTTGATTATTCTTATATTTATCTATTTATTGATGAGGTAGTTATTTATATAGTATAAAAATTATAATTGATTTCCAATCAAAAGATCTATATTGTAGTATAAATAATTTTTACAACTTTAATTTTCTTAATTTTAATCTTTATCATTATAAATTTACTAATATTAATTGCAATGATGATTAATAAAAAAACATTTAAAGATCGAGAAAAAAACTCACCTTTTGAATGTGGTTTTGACCCAAAAAATTCCGCTCGATTACCTTTTTCAATTCATTTTTTTTTAATTGCTTTAATTTTTTTAATTTTTGATGTAGAAATTACTTTAATTATTCCTTTTATTTATATTATAAAAACTACAAAATTTTTAATAATTTCTTTTATAATTTCCTTTTTCATTTTAATTTTATTAATAGGACTTTATCATGAATGAAACCAAGGAGCTCTTAATTGAAAATTATAGGATAATAGTTAAATTAACATTTAAGTTGCATTTAAAAAATACTGAATATTCAGTTTATCTTAAATAAGAAGCAATTAATTGCATTTAGTTTCGACCTAAAAATTTGATTTTTAAAAAATCCTTATTTAATTGAAACCAAATAGAGGTAAATCACTGTTAATGATTTCAATGAGTATTCTCCAATTAAAGAAATATTTTATTTAAGCTTCTAACTTAAAATCTAGCAAATTCTGTTAATATTTCTATTTATATAGTTTATTTAAAACATTATATTTTCATTATAAAAAAAGATCTTATCTTATAAATACTTAAAAATTTAAAATTTCCTTAATATCTTCAATATTACGCTCTTTATAAGCTATTTAAGTAAAATAAAAAAAACATTAAAAATATTCATATTACAAACATAATTAAAAAAATCTTTAAATTATTTTTAAAAAAATACTGTAAAATTTTGGAAGATCTCATTAAATAACTAAATAAACCCTGACTTCCAGTGTACTCTGACCAACCTTGATCTATAAATTTATTATTTAATTTTCCTATATTTAAAAAAATATAATTTAAACCTAATGTTGAAATATAAGGTAAATTTCACATTAAAGAAAAAAAATAATAAAATTTAATATTATTTATTATAAATAAGTTATAAGTTAAAGTTAATTTAGAAATTTCTCAACCTAACAATGCCCCTAAAATTACTATAAGTAAAGTTATTAATTTTATATAAATAGGCAGTATAATTAAATAAGGATTTTTAAATATTAACCATATTAATCTTCTACCAGAAAATAAAACTATTAAAAATATTACAGTCATTCTGACAATTATAGAATCATATGATTCTTTTAAGCTATTTAAAATATAAAATCTTCTATTTCTATATATTAAATAATATAATAAACGAATTCTATAAGATACAGTTAAACCTAAAGAAATAAATATTAAGATATAAATAAATAAATTCAAATAATTTATTGAATAAAATTCTATAATTAAATCTTTAGAATAAAACCCAGAAAAATAAGGTATTCCACATAAAGATAAATTTCTAACATTAAAATATACTACCACTAAAGGAGATTTAAAAATTAAACTTCCTATAAAACGAATATCTTGACAATTTATTATTAAATGAATAAAACTACCAGCACATATAAATAACAATGCTTTAAATAAAGCATGAATTAATAGGTGAAAAAAAGCTAAATGATATCTTCCTAATCTTAAAATTGTAACTATTAATCCTAATTGACTTAAAGTTGATAAAGCAATAATTTTTTTTAAATCATATTCAAAATTTGCCCCTAATCCTGATATAAACATTGTTATTAATCCAATAAATAATAAAATTATATTAAAATTTATAATTAAAAAATGAAATCGAATTAATAAATAAACACCTGCTGTTACTAAAGTAGATGAATGAACTAATGCAGATACAGGGGTAGGTGCAGCCATAGCCGCCGGTAACCAAGCAGAGAAAGGAATTTGAGCTCTTTTAGTTATAGAAGCAATTATAATTAATACTCCAATTAACTGTAATAAACCATCTTCATTAAAATAATTTATATATAAAATTAAATTTCATCTTCCAAAATTTATTAATCAAGCAATTGAAATTAACAATATTACATCCCCCACTCGATTAGATAAAGCAGTTAACATACCTGCAGAATAAGATTTTACATTTTGATAATAAATTACTAAACAATAAGAAACTAATCCTAATCCATCTCAACCTAATAAAATTGAAATTAAATTAGGACTTAAAATTATTAATATTATAGAAAATACAAATATTACAACTAATAAAATAAACCGTTTTATATTTAAATCACCAAATATATAAGATTTTCTATAAAAAATAACTATAGAAGAAATTATTAACACAAATGATATAAATAAAGTTGATATTCAATCAATTAAAATTAATATTTCTATATTTAAAGAATTTAAATTAAAAAATATAAATTCAATATAATAAGTTTTATCTAAAACTATCAAACTTAAACTTAAAATAAAAAAAAAAAAAAATATTATTATCATCAAAAAAGAAAAAATTACACAAATTGAAATTATCTAGAATTAAATTAATATTTTTGATATCACAAATCAATGTTTTTTTTAAACTATCTAAATAAAAATTAAAATAATCACTCTTAAGTAAAATTAAATTTAAAGGAAATCAATGTAAAAATAATAAAAGTAATTCACGAAAAGAAATTATCTTAAAAGTAAATAACCCATTAAAAAATATACCGTGTTGGCTATAAGAATATAAAAATAAACAATATACAGCTCTAAAAAATGATAATATTATAATTAAATATATACATAAATAAGAATAATTAATTAAGCTATTAATAAGTAAAATTTCACCTAATAAATTTAAAGAAGGAGGAGCTGCCATATTAGCAATTACTAATAAAAATCATCATAAAGATAAAAAAGGAATAAGATTTATTATTCCCTTATTTAAGTAAATTCTACGCCTAAAAATTCGTTCATAATTTAGATTTACTAAAACAAATAACCCTGAGGAACATAACCCATGTGCTAATATTATTACCAAAGCCCCTGAAAATCCTCACCTATTTAAAGTTATTAAACCTCTTAATATTAATCCTATATGAACTACAGAAGAGTAAGCAATTAAAGATTTCAGATCTCTTTGACGTAAACAAGTCAAAGATACTAAAATTCTGCCAATTAAAGAAAAATTTAATAAAAAAAAATTAATTTTTATTCCCACTATTAAAAATAATTGTATAAAACGCATTAATCCATATCCCCCAAGCTTTAATATTACACCTGCTAAAATCATTGAACCTGCTACAGAAGCTTCTACATGAGCCTTTGGTAATCATAAATGAAAAACAAACATAGGCAATTTTACTAAAAAAACTATTAACATTAAAAAATATAAAATTACTCTTCTTAAATCAATTATTATAAAATTTATTACTAAAAAATAAAAATTTTTATTAAAAATAAAAATAAATAATATTATAGGTAAAGAAGCTATAATAGTATAAAAAAATATATATATTCCTGCTTGAATACGCTCTGGTTGATACCCTCATCCTATCACTAATAATAAAATAGGAATAAGCCTTGCTTCAAAAAACATATAAAATATAAATATATTCAAAGATAAAAATGTTAAAATTAAAAATATTAATAAAATTAAAATTAAAAACCTAAATAAAACCGAATAATCATTATTTTTAAAAATTTTTTCTCTAGCCATAAATATTAAAAAAGAAATTCAAATTCTAAGTAAAATCAAAAAATAAGATAATTTATCGTAACCTAAAAAATAACTAATATAATTTAATTCATTTAAAGGTAATCTCATTATAAAAATAACTCTTATTAAAACTAAAAAATTTTTAATTAATCAATATTTATTTAAAAAACTTAAAGGTATTAAAAATAAAGTTATTAAAACTATTATCATAATAAATTTATTGATATAAAATAATCATTCCCATAAGAACGAATTATTGAAACTATTAATGATAATCCTATTGCCCTTTCACATACTCTAAAAGTCAAAAAAATTAATACAAAATAAAATTCAAAGTTAAAACTTAAAAAATATAAATATATAATTAAAAATAAAATTAAAATTACAAGTTCTATTCTCAATAATATTGTTAACAAATGCTTTCGATTTAAAGTAAATCTAAATATTCTTATTATAAATATATATATATATATTGTCATATTTTAATAATTTAAGAAAAATATTGGTCTTGTAAACCAAAAATAAGATTTAATCTTTTAAAATTTCAGAGAAAACCTAATATCTTTAATCTCCAAAATTAATATTTTTATTTAAACTATTCTCTGATATATACTTAATATTAATAACTTCAACATTAATAATATTCTTAAAACACCCTCTTTCAATAGGATTAGTAATTTTAATCCACACAATCATAACATGCATTTATATTGGATTAATAAGATTAAATTTTTGATTCTCTTATATTTTAATTTTAGTTATAATTGGGGGATTACTAGTTTTATTTATTTATATAACTAGAATTGCTTCGAATGAAAAATTTAAATTCAATAAAATTATAATATTAATAATTTTTATATCTTTAATTTTAACAATTATTATATTAATATTTTATAATAAATTTAATTTAAATTTTAGATTAAATAATGATTTATTAAATAATATAAATTTCAATTTAAATATAAATAAATTTATTACATTTCCCAATTCTAATATTTTTATAATTATAGTATTTTACCTATTAATTGCAATAATCGCAGTAGTAAAAATTACTAAAGTAAATTTTGGACCTTTACGTCAATTTAAATATGAAAATACCTATACGAAAAAATAATTCTCTTTTAAAAATTATCAATAATGTAATTATTGATCTACCTACACCAACTAATATTTCTTATATATGAAATTTTGGATCATTATTAGGATTATGCTTAATAATCCAAATTATTACAGGTTTATTTTTAACAATACATTATTGTTCTAATATTGAATTAGCTTTTAACAGAGTTTCACATATTTGTCGTAACGTAAATAATGGGTGATTAATTCGAACTATTCATGCCAATGGAGCATCCTTTTTTTTTATTTGTTTATATATTCATATTGGACGTGGATTATACTATGGATCTTACAAATTATTACATACATGGATTACTGGAACTACTATTTTATTTTTAACTATAGCAACTGCTTTTCTTGGATATGTACTCCCTTGAGGACAAATATCATTCTGAGGAGCAACAGTAATTACTAACCTAGTTTCTGCAATTCCTTATTTAGGAAATTCTATTGTAATCTGATTATGAGGTGGTTTTGCAGTAGATAATGCAACTTTAAATCGATTCTATTCTTTTCACTTCATTCTACCATTTATTATTACAGCTTTAGTAATAATTCATCTACTGTTTTTACACAATTCAGGTTCTAGAAATCCTTTAGGATCAAAATCAAACTTAGATAAAACTCCTTTTCATCCTTATTTTTCATTTAAAGATTTATTAGGATTTATAATAATATTGTTTATATTAATAAATATTGTTTTATTATACCCTTATTTTCTTGGTGATCCTGATAATTTTATTCCTGCTAATCCCTTATCCACCCCTCCTCATATTCAACCAGAATGATACTTTTTATTTGCTTATGCTATTCTTCGCTCAATCCCTAACAAATTAGGAGGAGTTATTGCCTTAGTTTTTTCTATTGCTATTCTTTACTTAATTCCTTTTATTAATAATAAAATAATAAAAAGAAATTCATTTTACTCAATTAATAAATTTATATTTTGATCTTTTTTAATATTTATTTTAATTTTAACCTGAATTGGAGCAAAACCAGTTGAAGAACCTTTTATTTTAACTGGGCAAATTTTCACAATTTTATACTTCTTTTACTTTATCTTAAATTCCTTAATTTACAAAATCTGAGATTATTGTTTATATAACTAATTAATGAGCTTGAAAAGCATATATTTTGAAAATATAAGAAAGAAATAATATTTCTATTAATTTATACTAAAAATAATTAACTAAATTAAAAAAACAAAATAAATTATTATTAATCTAAAATTAAATAAAAAAAAATTTAACGAAATAGGTAAATAAACTTTTCACGATAAAAATATTAATTTATCATAACGATAACGAGGGAAAGTCCCACGAACTCAAATTCAAAAAAAAGATAAAACTACCAATTTTAGAAAAAATATTCATGAATTAAAATTTCCACCCAATAAAATTAAAATTCTAATTATTCTTATAAATAAAATATTTGAATATTCTGCTATAAAAATTAAAGCAAACCTTACCCCTCTATATTCAACATTAAACCCAGAAACTAGTTCTGATTCTCCTTCTGCAAAATCAAATGGAGTACGATTTGTTTCAGCCAATCTAGAAACTAACCATATAAATCCCAAAGGTAAGTTTAAAAATACAAATCAAATATATTTTTGATAAATAAAAAAATCATATAAATTTAAAGATATAACTAAAATTAAAAATGATAACATAATCAAAAATATTCTAACTTCATAAGAAATAGTTTGTGCTACTGAACGTAAACTTCCTAATAAAGAATAATTTGAATTAGAAGATCATCCAGATATTATAATAGTATAAACTCCTAATCTTGAAATTCTAAAAAAAAATAAAACTGAAAAATTAAACTTTATCAAATAACAAAAAAAAGGAATTCTTATTCATAATATTAAGGCCAACATTAAATTTATCATAGGAGAAAGTAAAAAAATAAAAATATTAGCTATATAAGGAAAAACTAATTCTTTTCTAAATAACTTAATTGCATCTCTAAAAGGTTGTAAAATACCTATATACCCTACCTTATTTGGCCCCTTACGAATTTGAATATATCCTAAAACTTTACGTTCTATTAAAGTTAAAAAAGCCACTCTAACTAATACTATTAATATTAAAATTAATATAATAAACATAATATAAAAAAAATTCATTTCTATTATTTGTATTATATACATAAAAAGATTCTAAATCTAACGCACTATTCTGCCAAAATAATATTTTTATTCATAAAATAAATTTTAAATTATAATCTTGGTCCTTTCGTACTAAAAATTATTATTTTATTAAAGATAGAAACCAACCTGGCTCACACCGGTTTAAACTCAGATCATGTAAAATTTCAATAGTCGAACAGACTAAATATTTGAGCTTCTGCACCCAAAATTAATTTTAATCCAACATCGAGGTCGCAATCTTTTTTTTCGATTAGAACTCTAAAAAAAAATAACGCTGTTATCCCTAAGGTAATTTAATCTTTTAATCATTTATATGGATCAATAATTCATATATTAATGGTACAATAAAAAAAAAGTTATTTTAATTTTTTAATCACCCCAATCAAATTTATCTAAAAATAAAAATTATTAAATTCCGAAAATTTAAATAATTAAATAAATTAAACTCTATAGGGTCTTCTCGTCTATTAAAAATATTTAAGCTTTTTAACTTAAAAATAAAATTCTTAAATTTTTAAATAAAGAAAGTTATTTTCTCATCAAACCATTCATACAAGCTTTCAATTAAAAAACTAATGATTATGCTACCTTTGCACAGTCAAAATACTGCGGCCCTTTAAAATTTTCAGTGGGCAGGCCCTACTTTAAATTATATTCAAAAAGAGATGTTTTTAATAAACAGGTGAAAAATATATTTGCCGAGTTACTATATTTAAATTATCAATATATATATATATATATATATATATATATATAATACTAATTTTATCATTATTTCAAAAAATAAGTAATTATTTTTTTTATTTTAATAAAAAACTTAAATTTTATAAAAATAATATATTTAAAAATAATAAATTTTTATAAATTTTTAATAATAGAAATTTTCAATCCTATAAATTATTATTATTTTTTAAATTATAAAAGTTTAAATTAAAGCTTATCCCTTAATTTATTTTATATTAAATTAATTATACTTAATAAATAATACAATTAAATTTAATAAAAAAATTAAATTTTTTTCTTAAAAAACTAGATATATTTAAAAACGATTAACATTTCATTACTAAAATTTTATTATAAATATTTATGAAACAATAAAATATATAAAATCCTAGCTCTTTTAAATTCGAGAAATTTAAATATTTAAATATTATTTAATAAACCCTGATGCACAAGGTACAAAACAAATTTTCTTTTAAAAATTTTAAAATTTTCCTTCTCAGTACTATTATTCTATAATTAATAAAAATTTTTCATTTTATAATAAAACTTATATTATTTTAATTATCTTAAAAAAAAAAATATAAAAATTAATAAAAAATTAAATTCAATTTAAATTATAAATTATCTTTTTAATGTAAATAAAATGCTTATTCAAGCTCTAAATTGATTAATATAAAAGTAGATCTACCTAGAATCACTTTCCAGTAAACCTACTATGTTACGACTTATTCCAATTTAAGTGAAAGCGACGGGCAATATGTACATATTTTAGTGCTTAATCATTAAAAATAAGTCAATTTAATTACTTTCAAATCCAATTTCAATAAACTTTTAAAATATTAGAATCCATTAATAAAATTTAATTGTAACCCATTTCTTCTTTAATATAACTTCACCTTGATCTGATTTATTTCTTTATAAAGAAATCTTAAATATTTAATTCTTATAAAATATTTAAAAACGATGATATAAAAATTTATAATTAAAGTAAATTCAATCGTGGAATATCGATTACAGAACAGGTTCCTCTGAATAGTATAAAATACCGCCAAATTGTTTAGCTTTAAAGAACTTAACTATTAATCACTTAGCTTAATATTTTACGTTTAAAATAATAGGGTATCTAATCCTAGTTTAAATAAAAATTTCTTAACTTCATAAATTTTAAATTATAAATAACACTTAAATTAAAATTTCACCTTAAAACTTAAATATTATTTATTAATAATATTTGATTAATTAAAACTAATAAGTATAAATCATATAAATTGTATAACCGCTGCTGCTGGCACAAAATTCGCATATATTAAATTAAATTACTAATTCTAAATTTCCTTAATAATTAAAACTATAAACTACTATATTCAAATCTACAAAAAAATTCATATAAATATTAATTAAATACATATACCTAATACTACAATTAAATAGTATGAAAATCTATTTCAAAAAAAGACGCATTATACTAATTAACATATTTTTATTTTAAATTTCTTAATAGTTAACTAAAAAAAGTAACTTCCTCCCGCATGAAAATTCCTGAAATTGGGATTTCCAGTCAACTCCATAATCCCCATTATAAAGCTATAAATCACTCAATTTTTGATTAAGAATGAGAATCAAATTATATCTTCCCTTTATATAATTCAACAATATTTTAACCTTCCCAGAATTTTCATAAATAATTCTATCTTTAAAATTTTAATTAAAACTACCAATTTAATTAAATTTTAAAAATTAATACTAATTTTTCTAGTTTTAAATTCCCTAACTTAAAACATTTTCTTTTATTTCTAGCCCTTCACTAGAAATAACCCTAAATTTATAAAATCCCTCAATTCTATAAACTAATCTAAAATATAAATATCAAAACTTTTTTTAATATTTAATTTTCTTATTCAACAAATTTTAAATCTATACTTAAACTAGATCTTTTTAATAAAAATATCATAAAAAAAATCCCTAAAATATTCCCTATAATAATAAACTATAAATTTAATTACCCAATTTAAATTTTCAGTTTTAAATTAATAAATTTTAAAATTCCCTAAAATTTTAAAATTTTAAAAATTAAAAATCCCCTAAATTTTTAATATTACCCAATATTAGTATTTTTCTAATTACAAAATTTTTAAAAATTTTAAACAGTTCCAAAAATTTTAAAAAATTTCATTTTTTTTTTTAAAAAAATTTAGGTTTAAGAGAAAATATCTAATAAAAAAAAAAATTTTTTTTTCTTAAATGAAAATAACTAATATTCTAAAAAAATTTTTCTCAAATTTTTGAAATTCCCCAAAATGGCGTTATTAAGAATTTACTATCAACTATACTTTAAATTATTAACTCCTAATATTTCCTTAATAAAAAACATCGAAATTAGTGAAATTTAATTAGAACTTTTAACTTAAACATATTTTTATTAGAAGTTTTCATTTAAGCTTATATTCAAATATTTACTATATCAAAGTATATTTGAGACGAAAAATTATAATTATCTTTAATTATTATATTAATAATTTTAATTAAGTTAATTATTTTTAGTAACTAATAATTATAGTATTCATGATATAAAAAAAAACATTTATTTTTAAATAAAGATACCCAAATATCTAAATCCTTAAAAATTTAAAATTATTGTAATTTTCATATAATAACAAACAATAAATAGTCAAATAAATAGGTTTTTTTTTTTTTTTCGTCAAACCTGGCTTTATAATTAAAAATTTACTTTATTAATAATTAATTAATTTTATATTTATATTAATAATTATATATATATTATAATTAAATTATTAATGATAAAAAATATTAACTATTATTGTTTAATTAAATATTAAATGATTTATTGAACTTTGTATATTTATAATAAATATTATGTATTATTAAATAATTTATATATTAATAAATTCTCGTGAAATTGCATCTATCAATGAATAAGAATTTATAGATTTGTTTAAAACTCTCTCTCTTCTACAAAGGACCTGTATATTTATACGATGATTAGATATTAATAAGCTAAAGGTATACTGATAGATAATTAGTTTAACTATGGAATTAAAATTAGCACCGATAATCCTAATATAGATCTTATCCAATGACATCTATATTTCGCCTATCGTATAAATTTTAAATATATTTATATACATATTAATAATTAATAGATACTTATAGGTATATATAAAGTAAATTTTTAATAAAGGGAAGAGAAATTTGGTAGGAAATGAAGGCCAAAAAGCACCTCTATTTGACATTCCCCGTAGTTAATTATTTTTTGTCAATTTTGGAAAAATTTTTTTTTTTGTTTTAAAACGCAAAAATTGCAAAATTTTTGAAATTTTTTCGATTTTTTAAAATTTTTGGGTTTAAGTGAAAATCTCCAATAAACACTATTTTCTCGGTCTGTAAAAAGAAAAAAATACTATAGTAATTTTTTAGATTTAAGTGAAAAAC